CATTTTTTCTTTTATGAAATTGATCCCCATCAGAACAAAAATCACTTGAGACATGTACCTACCAATTTGACATAGATCCAAGATATTTGATTAAATCAATGTGATGGAGAAGTTCGATTTGTCCCCTTAATCAAAAAAAAACAATTTCCGAAATTTTATTGATCCCCTTTATCATCCCGGATTTTTTCGTTATAAATTTTCTGGTTTACTACGAAGACATATTTCGTCTTAAAAAAAATGAATGAATCAAGAAAGTAGAAGAAATGGAGTTGAAAGTTGTATTTTTTTGTTGGGGTGGATAAACCATTCCACAAGGGGATCCTTTCCCTCGTATTTCTTTCTATTTATAAGAAACGCTTTATATTATATATAGTTAATCGAGACTATTTTTTTTTTTTTCATATTGAATTTAGATAGAATTTTAGATCGAATTAAATTAGATATTCGATTTTTAAATTGAGTATTCGTTTTTCAGTTTTGAAATGAAATTCGAATTCTATTCTAATAAAAGAAAAAATATGAATAATGGATAATGATAATGGCTTTTTATATCGAATCGGATGGGATGGCGGTTAGAATGAAGGATTCATAAATAGGAATAACGAATCAAAAAACTCTATGGAATCGTGAAGGGCGGAAGGATCTCTTGGATTGAATCCTATTCTTACATTCTATTGACTCTATTGACTCTATTGACAATTTAGAAAAATTGTTGATACTATGCTCATAGTATGGTGGCGGTCGGACACATATGCCCCCATCGTCTAGTGGTTCAGGACATCTCTCTTTCAAGGAGGCAGCGGGGATTCGACTTCCCCTGGGGGTAGGGTACTACAAAAGGAAGTTGATCGTGCATTAATTGAAAATGGAATTGATTTTTCCTGGGTCGATGCCCGAGGGGTTAATGGGGACGGACTGTAAATTCGTTGGCAATATGTCTACGCTGGTTCAAATCCAGCTCGGCCCAAGAATTCGCTCATAGACCGTGAGATGCAAATTTTGTCTTTCTGAAGCGCACGATACGTGGGAATAAAAGAATTCCATTCTATATACATACCTCTTTATTTGTTTTATTTACTTGTTCCAAAAAATTCGGATCTAGAGAATATAATGATCTAGATTCATATCAGTATCTGTAAGTATAAAGGAAAGTCTAAATAAACGAAAAAAGAAATCTTTTTTGATTGAAAAATTGATGATCAATCGATTTGTAAATAAAGAAAGAATCACTAGTAATGTAATTACTGTCGTTCTCACAAAAAAGAAAGTGCATAGTCATGCAGATATCACTATATCACTCGTGTCTCTGTTACAACACGAAAAAAATGGGTTTGAATGAAATCCTAAAAATATTGATGCGGTATACCTTATTTCCCTGGGATTGTAGTTCAATTGGTCAGAGCACCGCCCTGTCAAGGCGGAAGCTGCGGGTTCGAGCCCCGTCAGTCCCGACGGATCCAATAGACACATCAACTCACCTCTCTATTTTCTTTTTCTGGTAAAAGGGGCACAATGAAATTAATAGAATTTCGGTCATTCTCAATAGGGATTTTTTTTCTTTTTTCGTTATTTCTCATCAAACACAACCAAATATTTAAATTTTCATTACTTCAACTAGTACCTATTGGGGGGAGAGAGATCTAATTGGACTAATCCAATTATTGGGAACATCATATTCCGGATTCCAAAGGATAGCGTACTGGGTCTGGTCTTTCAATTTATTGCCTCTATCTAATGGAATAGAGTATCATATGTTTCTCGGGAGCACATACACAACTAGAATTCATTTCTTGTACACTCCAAAAAAAATGGAATTTGAGTTACCCGGAAAAAGACTTTTCAGATGAAAACTCTCTCCCTTTCTAGTTCCGATTTTGGGTAGTCTCAATGACTCAAACTAACTCCTTTTTTTTAATCTATCTCATTCCAATTTTACACCGAACTTTTTTTTAATCTATGCTAGTACTAATCCAAGAAAAGAGAATATTAAAAAAAGAAAGATCAAATAACCACCCCCTTTAGCTTTATTATTCGTGTTATTTGTGAGGTAATGAATAATCGTTTGATTGTCCAAGGAAGGCGGTAGGTTGTAGAAAGAATGTAAAAAAAGAAAAAAAGATTTCTCGATTCGATTACGAATTCAATTTTATATTGAGTATGGATAAAGGATCTTCCTATGTTATACTATTTAATTCGCGACGGCGAAGTGATTTGATAGCCCAGATTTTGTTATTCATAATATTGATGCGATTCAATATCATCGAGATGGAATTCATCCCCTTGAATTTACAGGCGAAATTTTGATTATCTCTATGGGATTAAATCCCGAGTTATTGCGAAGTAAAAACCACTTAGATTATGGAAGTAAATATTCTCGCATTTATTGCTACTGCACTCTTTATTCTAGTTCCTACTGCTTTTTTACTTATCATATATGTAAAAACGGTCAGCCAAACCGATTAATCTGAATGAAACTTGACTTCTTATGTCTTTATCAATGAGAATTATTTAAGAAATAAATATAAATAAAGGATTCCAATTTCGTTTCTTAAATCTTCAATTAAATACGCAGGCTAGAATCAACAGTATTCTATGAGATTTGATAATATGGTAGAAAGGTTGATATATTTCTTTCTACCATATTATCTATTAGATTGGTGGTTTTTTAGTTTATAAAGTTGTACTGTATAAAGATACAGGCTTAATATAGAGCAATCTTCTAAAATATCTATCTTCATATCGATAGAATTCTATCCATAGAATATACATAGGGCCCCAGTTCTATTTCTTTGCTAGATTTCTTTTTTTGATTTGTATTGATTTTTTTGATTTGTATTGATTCCGACCGAAATAAAAAAAAAAGGGGGGTAACTCTTACTTTTACGGCTTGAATTCCGAGATTTCTGATTATTTCAAATCGAAATCCCAGTATCTATCGAAAAAAAGAAAATCAAAGAAGTAAAAAGTCTACGGACAGGGCTCCCATTAATTTCATAAAAAAAAACCAGTCATTTTTTTTTAGCATTCCAAACCAAAAAAGTATTTGATTAAATCGCTAACAGAAAGGAGTATGGGAACTTCTTCCAATTTCGAAAAGGAGTAGTAAACCCTACCGATTTGGAACACTTGAACCATGATATGAAATGAGTCGATGTCGATAAAGCATAAATCCAAAAAACAATTGAGAAAGTTTGATTCCTTACCGTAATTACATTAATAGTACTTCTAAAGTCCACTTCTCCCCCATACGACGAGTGAAAGGGAAAATGTAAAGACTACCATTAAAGCAGCCCAAGCGAGACTTACTATATCCATGTGAATTATGTCCCCTATCTGAATATGAAGGAATTATTCCATTCTTGTTCACTAATAATAGTGAAATCCAGGGTGCATAGTCAAAAGGGGATTCTTACTCCCAATTCTTTATTTAATGAACCAATCCAATAAATGCATTTAATTTATAAGAAATTCTTAATACAAATTTTCTGATCATTATGATTTCTAGTCGAATTGGGAAAGATTAAGTACAAGCAAAATATGCAACGACCCCCGTGGACAAGGGAGTCTTACTAATATAGCTATAGCATGTAGGAATAAAAAGATCTATTCTTTTGTTAACCTTCATAATTCATTCATAAAAAAACGGAATAAAAACTATATCTATATAACCAAGGTAAATCATTATCTATCACACACATACCTCTATTTTCTTTATTTCCCATTTTCTTTATTTCCCATTTTCTCTATTTCGTCTCTGTGAAAAAATGGGGAGACAGTCGATTATATTCTTGACTAGGGGTTACTGAACAGAAGTTTTTTTGGCAGTTTTTTTTCTAAAAACTGAATTTGACAATCAAATATTGATCGAATATCTGAGTATTCAAAGACATTCGGGAGTTTGTAGACCAAAGTTGTTTCTCCACAATAAGTAACAGTTAGACTCCCTTTTGGTTATCTAATTCAAGGCCCAGTCAGTAAATATTCCATTAGTAGTGGAAGGGCTATCAAGACTTCTCGGCTCCCTTCATAGTACGAAAATCTTTTTTTGACTCCTATCAAAAAAAAGTGACAGATCTTTTGAGAATCTCCATATGCTTCGAATCAAGGGGGTATCAACAGCCCCCTCCCCCTATGCTGGCGAAGATTTCGGTGAGTTATATCAAAAAAAAGAAGGGATTTCAGGTCTTTTGTTGACCAGGCGACACCCAGATTTGAACCGGGGAAAAAAGGATTTGCAGTCCTCCGCCTTACCGCTCGGCCATGTCGCCAAAAAAAATAGATGACAATATTACCCCCTTTTTGGTTTGAGGTGTATTGGATTACTGAACTTCTTTTTTTGTACTGACATCTTGAATCCTGTTTGCCTTAACCAAAAGAAACCATTCCCTTTTTTTATTAGATCCAACCCTTCGATTGATTGTATAGTATCACAAAATACACAATACCTAAAAACTTCCCCTATCCTTTCTATTGAAAGGGAAAATTTCTTTCACAAAAAAAATTCATAATAATTTTGAACCATTAACTATTGACTTGTGGCTTGACTGCGAATTCATGAATGATTTTTAGATTTCGATCTTAAATTATGTTTCCCTAATGACATAAGAAAGTCAAAATAATAACTAATTATTGTTGATTCTTTTCAATCAAAAAATTTTTCTTAATTTCCATTTTTCTCAATTTCGATTATAATTATATATATTATTTATATATATTTATATTATATAAAAAAAATTTATATATGTAAAGTAAACTCCGGAACCAGAACATATATAATCCCAGATATAGAATCGGATATTCAAATATAGGGTGCCGATAGGGAATTCTCAGAAAATATCGTACTTCAATTTTTCATTGAATCGATTGACGAAAAAAAGTCTAAATTTGGATAGACCCCCGCCCATGCTGCCCCGAATAGAACAGCAATAAAAGAATAAAAGGGGAGACGGATATATAGAAGATAGCTACACATGTTTAATAAATACAACCCGCTTACCAAG